TGAAAAGAAACATAATTCATCCAGGAAAGGGAACATAACATATATGGTATATCAAAGAAGAATAGGTGCACAACACAAATAAAAACAAATCAAATAAAATATACAATTCGAAAATAAAATAAAGAAAGAACAGCGGTCAATGAGACCAAAATCATGAATCATAAATAGAATTCATGTTTTAATTTCATAGATAATCAAATCTATATGGTCTTTTCTAAAAGGATAGAAAAATGAAATACACTAACTCATGATTCTTATTCATCTATTTGTGAAAAAGGATTGGTTGGCTCGTTGAATTGAAAATTTACTCATCCAATGAGTAAAAATAAAGGATTCAATTGGATTCAGTTGGGTGGTACCATACCAACTCAACCAAATGCTAACTCCCATTTATATTTATATTTATTTCTTATGGAATTAACCGATCAACTTTCTATCGGATATTGATTTTCGATTCAATTTAGTACTTTTCAAAAACGAATTTCGACATATTTCACTTTTTTTATTATTTATTATTATTATGAGAAGCAATCCTACTACTTCTGATTCTGTGGTTTACACACTTGAAGAACAAAACCTAGGGCGTATCACTCAAATTATTGGCCCGGTGCTCGATGTCACCTTTCCACCGGGCAAGATGCCTAATATTTATAATGCTTTGGTAATTCAGGGTCAAGATACTAGCGGCCAGCAAATTAATGTAACTTGCGAGGTACAACAATTATTAGGAAATAATCGAGTTAGAGCTGTAGCTATGAGTGCTACGGATGGTCTGATGAGAGGAATGGAAGTGATTGACACGGGAGCTCCTCTAAGTGTTCCAGTCGGCGGGGCTACTCTTGGACGAATTTTCAATGTTCTTGGAGAACCTGTTGATAATTTAGGTCCTGTTGTTACTCGCACAACATCTCCTATTCATAGATCTGCACCCGCCTTCATACAGTTAGATACGAAATTATCAATCTTTGAAACAGGGATTAAAGTGGTGGATCTTTTAGCCCCCTATCGCCGCGGAGGAAAAATTGGACTTTTTGGGGGAGCGGGAGTGGGTAAAACAGTACTCATCATGGAATTGATCAACAACATTGCCAAAGCTCATGGGGGCGTATCCGTATTTGGTGGAGTAGGTGAACGTACTCGTGAAGGAAATGATCTCTACATGGAAATGAAAGAATCCGGGGTCATTAATGAAAAAAATATTGCAGAATCCAAAGTGGCTCTAGTCTATGGTCAAATGAATGAACCGCCGGGAGCTCGTATGAGAGTTGGCTTAACTGCCCTAACTATGGCGGAATATTTCCGGGATGTTAATGAGCAAGACGTACTTCTATTCATCGACAATATCTTTCGTTTCGTTCAAGCAGGGTCAGAAGTATCTGCCTTATTGGGTAGAATGCCTTCCGCAGTGGGTTATCAACCTACCCTTAGTACGGAAATGGGTTCTTTGCAAGAAAGAATTACTTCTACCAAAGAAGGATCTATAACATCGATACAAGCAGTTTATGTACCTGCAGATGATTTGACGGACCCTGCTCCTGCCACGACATTTGCACATTTAGATGCTACTACCGTATTATCAAGAGGATTAGCTGCAAAAGGTATTTATCCAGCAGTAGATCCCTTAGATTCAACGTCAACTATGTTACAACCTCGGATCGTTGGCGAGGAACACTATGAAACTGCGCAAAGAGTTAAGCAAACTTCACAACGTTACAAAGAACTTCAGGACATTATAGCTATCCTTGGGTTGGACGAATTATCCGAAGAAGATCGTTTAACTGTAGCAAGAGCACGAAAGATTGAGCGTTTCTTATCACAACCCTTCTTTGTGGCAGAAGTCTTTACTGGTTCCCCAGGTAAATATGTTGGTCTCGCAGAAACAATTAGGGGATTTCAACTCATCCTTTCCGGAGAATTAGACGGTCTTCCAGAGCAGGCCTTTTATTTGGTGGGTAACATCGATGAAGCTACCGCGAAAGCTATGAACTTAGAAGAGGAGAGCAAATTAAAGAAATGACCTTAAATCTTTGTGTACTGACTCCTAATCGAATTATTTGGGATTCCGAAGTGAAAGAAATTATTTTATCTACTAATAGTGGACAAATTGGCGTATTACCAAATCATGCCCCCATTGCCACGGCTGTAGATATAGGTCTTTTGAGAATACGGCTAAACGACCAATGGTTAACGGTGGCTCTTATGGGCGGTTTCGCTAGAATAAACAATAATGAAATCACCATTTTAGGAAATGATGCAGAAATTAGTATTGACATTGATCCACAAGAAGCTCAACAAACTCTTAAAATAGCTGAAGCTAATTTGAGTAGAGCTGAGGGTAAGAGACAAGCAATTGAGGCGAATCTAGCTCTCAGACGAGCTAGGACACGAGTAGAGGCTGTCAATGTGATTTCCTACTAGTTACTAGTAGGAAATCACATTCAATCAAAAAAAAAGAATCAAAACGGTTCTTTTTTTTTATAAACTAAACACCACATTTTGA